GGGTAATTCAGGCATTTGCAATGGCTTCTTTATTTCGTCATGTACAAAAAAACAAGATTGTTTAAATTCGACGGTACAAAATCTCATTCATTGTTTTAAGACTTAAATAGACTTGCATTATAACACAAATACAAATGATATAGTTAGTGAAATAGGGTATAATATGTAACTTCCCACGAACATAAATGAACGAATTCTTATGCAGTCGGAAATGCGATATGGGTAATGGTCATATGTAGATATCATATCTAGAAGAAGATCATATGAAGTAGACGCCATTCTTTTAAAAAGTTCATATAAGAAAAGTGCTAGTTGATGAGCGTTACTTCGTAAACAAAAAAAAGAGTAAAGTCAAATTGGTATTATTCTCTCAATTCCAATAAAATGCAACTAGATCTAGTATGAATTGGCGATCAGATCGTATATGGATAGAACTTATAACAGGCTCACGAAAAATAATTAATTTCTACTGGGCCCTTATACTTTTTTTAGGTTCGGTAGGATTCTTAGTGGTTGGAATTTTTAGTTATCTAGATAGGACTTTTATATCTTTATTTCCGTATCAGCAAATACTGTTTTTTCCACAAGGAATCGTGATGTCCTTCTATGGGATAGCAGGTCTCTTTATTAGTTCCTATTTGTGGTGCATAATTTCGTGGAATGTGGGCAGTGGTTATGATAGATTCGATAGAAAAGAAGGAACAGTTTGTATTTATCGTTGGGGATTTCCTGGAAAAAATCGTCGTATCTTTCTCCGATTCCTTATGGAAGATATTCAGTCCATACGAATCGAAGTTAAAGAGGGGATTTATACTCGTATTGTCTTTTTCCTTTATATGGAAATCAGGGGCCAGGGGTCTATTCCATTAATTCATATTGATGAGAATTTGACTCCACGAGAAATTGAACAAAAAGTCGCGGAATTGGCTTATTTCTTGCGTGTACCAATTGAATTGAAATAAAAATTTTTTTTATTAATTTAATATATTAAAAGCTTAACAAAAAAAAATACTTTATACGTAATAGAATCAAAATATTCGAGCATGTAGAGTCAACAAGTGAGGTGGATTCCTTAACAATTCATTAAATTACAAAATGTCAAAAAATAAAGTATTTAGTCACATTCTATCTCTTATATCTTTAGTATTTTTGCCCTTGTGGATCTTTCTCTCATTTAATAAAAGTATGGAATCATGGTCTATTAATTGGTGGAATAAGAGACAATCCGAAACCCTTTTGAATGATATTCAAGAAAATAGTATTCTAGAAAAATTCATAGAATTAGAGAGACTACTCCTGTTGGACGAAATGATAAATGAATCCCCAGAGACACATATACAAAAGCTTAATATAGAAATCCATAAAGAAACGGTTCAATTGATCAAGATGTATAACCAAAACCGTATGAATACGATTTTTCACTTCTCAATAAACATAATTTCTTTCATTATTCTAAGTGTTTATTCTATTCTGGGTAATGAAGAGCTTGTTATTCTTAACTCTCGGGTTCAGGAATTCCTATATAATTTAAACGATACAATAAAAGCTTTTTCCGTTCTTTTAATAACTGATTTATGTATCGGATTCCATTCGCCCCAAGGTTGGGAACTAATGATTGACTCTATCTACAAAGATTTTGGATTTGATCATAACGATCAAATTATATCTGTTCTTGCTTCCACCTTTCCAGTTATTCTAGATACAATTTTTAAATATGGTATCTTCCATTATTTAAATCGTATATCCCCGTCACTTGTATTGATTTATCACTCAATGACTGAATGAAAAATGATTTTAGCCGGTTCTAATGTTTGTTACTTTCTTTGTTTTGTCCATAAATAAAGCATTCCAAATCCTGTTTACTCTTTATATTTGATATTTATGATATTTACATTGATTCAAGAGATTATTCCTATATTCCAATACAAATTTTCCAGTAAATAGCAGAATCATAGATAGGGAATTATAAATTATATATATAAGTGACCTACCTACTTTATTGTCGAAATTGTCGGTATCAACTCAATTATTGGACTATGCAAACTAGAAATAACCGTTCTGGGATAAAGGAAAAAATGATTCGATACATTTACGTATTGCCCATAATATATATAATAACTCTGGCATCCATTTCAAATGCATATCCTATTTTTGCGCAACAAGTTTATGAAAATCCACGAGAGGCAACCGGGCGTATTGTATGTGCCAATTGTCATTTAGCTAATAAGCCTGTAGATATTGAGGTTCCCCAGTCAGTACTTCCCGATACTGTATTTGAAGCAGTTGTTCGAATTCCTTATGATACAAAACTGAAACAAATTCTTTCAAATGGGAAAAGGGGGGCCTTGAATATTGGAGTTGTTCTTATTTTACCTGAAGGGTTTGAATTAGCCCCCCCCGATCGTATTTCTCCTGAGATGAAGGAAAGGATAGTAAATCTGTCTTTTCAGAGTTACCGCCCCACTAAAAAAAATATTATTGTGATAGGCCCTGTTACTGGTCAAAAATATAGTGAAATTTCCTTTCCTATTATTTCCCCGGATCCCTCCACTAATAAGGATGTTCACTTTTTAAAATATCCCATATATGTAGGCGGGAATAGGGGAAGAGGTCAGATTTATCCTGATGGTAGCAAAAGTAACAATACAATTTATAATGCTACAGCAGCAGGTATAGTAAGTAGAATCATACGAAAAGAAAAGGGGGGATATGAAATAACCATAATGGATACATCGGATGGACGTCAAGTAGTTGATATTATCCCCCCAGGACCAGAACTCCTTGTTTCGGAGGGGGAATCCATCAGGCTTGATCAACCATTAACAAGTAATCCTAATGTAGGTGGATTTGGTCAGGGAGATGCAGAAATAGTACTTCAAGATACACTACGTGTGCGAGGTCTTTTGCTCTTCTTGACCTCTGTTATTTTGGCGCAAATATTTTTAGTTCTTAAAAAGAAACAGTTCGAGAAAGTGCAATTATCTGAAATTAATTTATAGATTTTCAGATTTATCAAGTTCGTAAAAAAATAAAACAATTTTTTTTATTATAGATATATTATGCTTATTAAGTAAGAACTCAACGAACCGCCCCCGTTTTAAACAAATAAATAGGGGGGGTCACCATTGAGTTCTTACGTTTTCATGTCTACAAATCAGTTCATATGATTACTATAGAGACGAGCCCAATCCGGAATATGAACCATAAAAGAAAATACCTAGTAAACCAATCACAGGAATACCAGTTACAGTACCTATTATCCAAAGAGGAATCCTTCCAGTAGTATCAGCCATTTATCCTATTACCTCCACATTTCATCAAGTGGTCCTGCTAGAGACATAAACAGTCATACATAATCTGATATGATATTTTTCCGAATGGGATAAGCTAATTTTTTATTATTGTAATATTTTTTTTGTTCTCTTAATTTTATTAATTGAAGAAATAATTAGAAAATAAAACAGCAAGTACAAAAATCAGTAATAACCCCCAGTAGAGACTGGTACGATTCAATTCAACATTTTGTTCGTTCGGGTTTAATTGTGGCGTAGCTCTATAATTCGGATTAGTTTTATCGTTGGATGAACTGCATTGCGGATATGGACCCTAAAAAAAAAACGGTAGGTACGGCTAATCCGTGAACAGCCAACCATCGTACAGTAAAAATTGGATATGTTCTATCTATGGTCATTGAATACCCCTAAAAGTATTTACTAAATTCATCGAGTTGTTCCAAAAGATTAAAGCGGCCAGTTATTAATGGAATTCTTTGTCGATTCTCGGTAAAATATTCGTTTGGCCTAGGGCTGCCAAACACATCATAAGCTAACCCTGTGCTAACGAATAACCAACCTGCAATGAATAGGGAAGGTATGGTAATGCTATGAATGACCCAGTATCGAATACTGGTAATAATATCAGCAAAAGAACGTTCTCCCGTGCTTCCAGACATACCGAACTCCACATATTCTTGTATAATAAAAAGGGGTCGATTCCGTAAAAGATAGCAGTAAATTTATATGTTTGTGGGATTATCAATCTAGTACCGAAGGTGTTTTTAGAATATACCTAATCAGTATAGCTATCCTTATTCTTACATAGCAACGCCATTTTAATCAGTAGCGAAAGAAATTATTGAGCTTTCCTTATTATAAATAATGTTTTTTTTATTATTGAATTCGGATTATAAACTGAGAATCAAGTTAAATGTGAGTTTGGTTTTTAATAATTCATAAAATAGATTATCACAATTGAAACAATTCAATTAGATTCGAAATCTATAAATCGCTTGTTTGTAGTTGTAGAAGAGAAAATATTTTTTTTGTTGGAATCCTTTTTACGTTTCGTTTAAAGAATTGGTCAGTAATAAATAAGAATATATAGATAGATAGTATTTAACGAACAAAGACTCAAAGAATTCAATATTCATGCTACATACATTCTTGGATCCGATTAGTTCAAAAGATTCTTACTAAAAAGTATCATCTTTTTACTTTATAATATGTAAATAATAAAGAAAAAATATCTAATTTGAGTGATGAGTGATCATGTGATGATTTTATTGTCATTCGAAATATTAATACTATTTGAATGAATATCCGGCGGAATTTAATGAATTAAAAAGTTTCTTAAAAATAAGGGGTGTATTATAAAGTCACTATTCGTTACTAAAAAAAAGAAGTTCGATACAATAAAAAAAGGATTCAAATCAAAAACTTTCAGTTTATTTTTTTTTGGTTATTATCATATAGGTAAAAAATAGAAACTTAGGTAAGTGTTTTATAAGAATATGTATAAAAAGAACATATTTCCTTTCTCCCCTATTATGCTTATATGCTTACTATAACTAGTTATTTTGGTTTTCTATTAACGGCTTTAACTATAACCTCAGCTTTATTTGTTGGTATGAGTAAAATACAACTTATTTGATTTAAAATTCAAAATTTATTAACCTAAAAAAAAATAAAAATAAAGCGTTCTGTGGGATTCCAGGTATTTACTTGACTTGTACCACCCCTTATTCATTTTCATTGATATTCGTGGTCAATTCGAATTAATATTTAGAGATAGATATTATTACTCTTCGGTTTCCCCTTATCAAACAAATTAAAATGATTGAAGTTTTTCTATTTGGAATTGTATTAGGTCTAATTTCTATAACTTTGGCTGGATTATGCATAACTGCGTATTTACAATACAGACGTAGCGGTCGGTTGGACCTTTGATTAATTAAAATACGATATGGTCTCCCCCTTTATTGAACTTTAATACGCAGGAGTGAAAAGTCAGATTGTTGTTTGTTTCAGTTAGTGAAGTTATTTAGTATAGTTCGACCTAACAAGAATGGAATCACGCTCTGTAGGATTTGAACCTACGGCATTGGGTTTTGGAGACCCATGTTCTGCCGAACTGAACTAAGAGCGCTTTCTTAGTACGGGTTATAAATAAAAATATTTTTTTTGTAACTCTAATACATCATATACTATGATATTATGATATATAGCATTAGACGATGCTAAATTCTTATTAGTATTTCTAAATTTAATGGATACCGCCTTGCTGCTCATAGAAAAAGTGATAGGCAGGGATGACAGGATTTGAACCTGTGACATTTTGTACCCAAAACAAATGCGCTACCAAACTGCGCTACATCCCTTTCAATTGAGCTGCAGTATCGTTGTAGATAATCCCCGTCTTTGTTTCCATATCGGCTTTCATTGATATGCATCATTTTTTTATGTTTTAAGATAAAAAAGTTTATCTACCGAATGGTTATCCATTTTAATTAGGAATTCCGACTATACCTAGAAGCAGTTCTTAACTACATATACAATGTATTTAAATAAAAAAAAAATAAGGAGGATTTTCAATGCGAGATCTAAAAACTTATCTCTCCGCGGCACCGGTACTAAGTACTCTATGGTTTGGATCTTTGGCGGGTCTATTGATAGAGATCAATCGTTTTTTCCCAGATGCGTTGATATTCCCCTTTTTTCATTCTAGTTATTGACAAGGGGTGACGAAGATTAGAGATATTATTTCTCTTCCCTTTTATTTTTATAATTGAATTTCAAGTTCGTAATTTATATTTTTTTGTTACTCTTTCTTCATTTCGGATTGGAACTAGAAGAGTTGAGTGAATCAAAAATCAAAAGGGGGTTCATGGCCAAAGGTGGTAAAGATTTCCCGGTAACGGTTATTTTAGAGCGTATCAGCTGTGTTCGAAAGAGTATTAATAAGGAATTCGCGGGTATTTCCAGATATATTACTCAAAAGAATCGCGCCCAAATTACTAAACCTGTTGTTTCAAACATACGATACAGTTCATAGGGAGTTAAAGAAATAGATTACATTAGTTTCTATATGTAAACCTGTCAAATACCAGCAAAAAATAATATTATTATCATCATTATATAATATATAATGTTCTATTTATATATCTATATATAATATAACAAACAATATAGAAACAAATCCAATTTCGTAATTTGAATTAATTTGAATCTGTCGGAAATAGGATTTCGGAATAAGAAATCAAAAAATTATGTCTAAACCGAAACGGCGCTTTCTTAAATCCAAGCGGCCTTTTCATAGTCGATTGCCCCCGATTGGATCGGGGGATCGAATTGATTATAGAAACATGAGTGTAATTAGTCGATTTATTAGTGAACAGGGAAAAATATTATCTAGACGAGTAAATAGATTGAACTTGAAACAACAACGATTAATTACTAGTGCTATAAAACAGGCTCGTATTTTATCTTTATTACCCTTTCTTAATAATGAAAAACAATTTGAAAGAACCAAGCCCGCTCCTAGAACCTTAGGCTTTGGAACCAGAAAAAAATAAGCTTATTCTTCAATTGAATCAAAAATACAATCCGAACTCAAACGCAGAATAATGTTTTTTTTATTGAGCATGTTCTGAATATTTTAGATTATCATATTTTAATCCTATTATCATCCGACTCCACTTTCCCGGAGTTTATTCTCCGGGGAACGCCGTTTAAATCATTCCGATGTATTTATCCTTATTTCATGATCTCATTGAAAATTATATAAAGACAATTCCTATTTGATATAGCTATTTGTGCCATTATTTTACGATTCAGAAACAACTGCTTCTTCTGAAGATCATGTATTAATTTACTATAACTCTGCGATACCCTAACCCTATTCCCGCGAATTACTGCGTTTAGCCGAAGGATCCACAAACGACGAAAGTTCCTCTTTTGTTTATCTCTATCTCGATGAGCCGAAAGCAAAGCTCTTATTTTCTGTTGAGTAATAGTTCGAGTAAGTCTTGAATGAGTTCCTCGAAAGCTTGCTGCAAATAAACGAATTTTTTTTCTACGCCTCCGAGCTATATATCCTCGTATAATTCTGGTCATTGACTAAATGGAACTTTGATTAATAACTAATGAATTGATTTTATTTTAGTTATTATTTTCCTTGTCTATTAATAACAAAACGATTGTTCCAATGTATAAAATAAAAATTCCAACAGCTTTTGCTGCTATAACCCTTCCCTCCCGACCACCCTATTTGTTTATTTTTTCTAGTCATTTTACCCCAAACTAAGAATTTGGATTAGTATTAGATGTCAGAAATGGATATAATACATAATAAATGTATAAACTAAAGGAAAATGGTAGGTTCCATCGTTTCTATGGTTATTTATTAAATAAAACAATAAAACGGTGAGGTCCTCTCTATACACCGGAGCCCCCTTAATTTAACTAACAAGGTTAGGGCCACTTGTACAGTTCACATCGCTCTACCTATGAATTATCTAGTACTAGATCTTTCACAATAAGATCAATTTGGATAGTAACGGTATTTAATTAGGAAAGTTGGCTGGGGGTAGTTGATTCTGTTAGTCCGTTCTTTCAAGAATGCGAGCATAGGGTTAAGGATTTCTCCGCTTAATGAAATAAGCATTTGCTACCACTGGAGACTTTTTTCTTATCGTAAATTGTGTAAATTGAAGTGAGTCGATTTACACCAATATAAAACCATAAGTTTCATACACAAACAATAAGGATATGATAGATTAACTCTTTTTTTTTATTTAGATAATGAATAGAGTTATTCGATTCTATCCTATTCATAGGTAGTTGATACTTTAATCTTTTTTGATTTTGTCCTTATGCTATATAATATAGGATTTGAACGAGTCGCACATACACCCTAGTACATGTTCCTCGGCGCTGAGGACATCCCCGAAGAGCAGGGGATTTTGTGACATTTCTGATTGGCTGTCTTGTATTTCTAATAAGTTGTTTAATAGTTGGCATGATGAATCATATCCATAATGAGCCGGTTTAGATCAATCCTAACCAGATAATTATGAATGACTTTTAGTTAATAGAATTTTTAATTCAGTAAAAAGCGAAAACGCCAAATCCGGATATTTGCGTAAAATACAGGACAGTTTCATTCATCCGCCATCCGCTACAAGATCAACAATTCCATGAGCTTGGGCTTCTGTTGCTGACATAAACACATCCCTTTCCATGTCTTCTGATACAACCCATAGGGGTTTGCCCGTTCTTTGTACATAAATCTCTGTCAGGGTTTCGCGCAATTTCAGAAGTTCTTCCGCTTCTAAGACAAATTCTACTGTTTGGGCCTCAAAATAAGAACTAGCAGGTTGATGAATCATTACCCTGATGATGTGATATAATAAAAAGTTATTCTATTTCTGAAGAAAAAAGAGCAAATTCAACAACCGTACAGGCATCTTTTGCACGTTGCATACGGCTCTACAATGTAATTTACTTTCACTTTCCATCGAAGAAAGATAAAAACTATCTAGATCTGTAAATTTTCCAATTTGCCATCTTTACTTTATTTTTCCGAGCTAAAAAAACATAATATGATGGCCCCGTTGCTTTATATATTTATTTCGTCTGTAAGCCGGCAATCCCAAAGTTTCTTGTTGATTCAATCAAATAAAAAGTTTAAAAGTTTGTGCCGCTGCAACAAACTCCCGATATATAAAAACGAAAATATTTTTTAATCTCATACTACTATATCGATACATAATCTAATGTTTTGGTTTTTAAAAAATAAAAAAAAAAAATTCATATCGAATTCGAAGTGCCATGCTGTTATTACTTTAATATTCCGATTTCATATGGCGAAGGCATAGTTTACTTTTGTCTCTTGTCTCTCAAATCAAAAAACTCATTGGCGCCAAGCGTGAGGGAATGCTAGACGTTTGGTAATAGCTCCTCCAACGAGGAGAAAAGATCCCATTGAAGCGGCTAATCCCATGCATATTGTATGTACAGTTGGTCGCACAAATTGCATAGTATCATAAATAGCAACTCCAGGTATTACCCACCCGCCGGGAGAGTTTATAAAAAAAAATAAATCTTTGGTATCATTTTCTATACTGAGATATACCAAAAGACTAATAAGTTGATTCGAGATCTCACTATCAACCCCCTGGCCTAAAAAAAGGAGTCTTTCTCGATAAAGTCGGTTAATTAGGATTAAACTGTCCCCCCTAGAAACCATACATGCACCTTTTGATGTATACAGTTCAAAAAAATTGGGTAAAAATCAATGTGTAGTGTATATTTCCGCCGATTTATTTTTTAATAGCGAGTTCTTTCGAACAAAGGAACTTTTTTATTGCATATTTAACATATTTCAAAAAGGCTTAGTTTTTTCCTTTTCCCCAGAATTCGAATAAAAAAGAGGGCGTAAAACTTATCGAACGAACTTTTCATTGATGTATTGTTTTCACCGATATTCAATCCAAATAATGATGCTATTTTCTTGTTCCTGAATGGGACTCTTTAATATTTTTAGGTTTATGTTCTACTCCGGGTAAAGATCCGCCCGATTTTGATTTGCATATGCATATATAGGGCAAATACGCCTAATACCATTACCGTTTTTTTTGCTTTGTTACACATACACAACCCCGCCTTTTTTCAATTCATTTCATTTGATTAAGATATCTCCTATGGAATATGGAAACCAGTTAAGTGAAAATCATCATTCATACATATATTTCCGATTCGGGTTTTCTAAACGGAGTCTGGATACTTCATTTTATTGGTTCATCCAAGTCAACCATAAACTATTTGAAGTGTAATTAATAATATTAATCCGAACCCCCCATACAAATACAAAAAAGGATCTAATTAATTGTACTTCACGCTTCAATTTTTTGACGATTCAATCAATCATTTTATATTTTAGGGTGAAACATAGGATATCTCGGAAAGATAACGGGTAAATCCCATATGACCCAAGATATCTGACAAGCCGCACTATATGTCAATCCAAGTTGAATAGGCCTCCCCAGGAAGTCGAAAGGGTACTCTTGGAACACCAATAGGCATGAAATAAAAAAAAAAAAAGGACTTTGAGGACTCTATTTCACTTTGATGTGGAAACGTAACAACGGGTTTATTATCTTCATAATACTAACCCTTTATCATAATCATAAAAAAATGTAGATTATAAAAGTTTAATCTAAAGAAAACAAAATCAATCCTAGTTAAAGTAAAATTCGTACGAATAGGCGGGTCCCTTGAAAGCTCATAGGGACACATTGCTCATATAAAGTAAAGTGGTCCCCCCATTGCGTATTAGTACTTATCGGGTATAAAATAAATCTGTTTATCTTTGTTCCTACAAGCGGAATTTGTTGGTTAATTAGTAACAGAATACCAATAGAATAGAAAAAGAGGAATCCATGTTTCGCGACAATCTACTGAAAGGGACGAAAGGGAGGAGGTCCGTAGTTTTTTACAATGCAATAAAATTTAAATTTTTCTTTGCTAAAGTGAGGGGTATTTCCATGGGTTTACCTTGGTATCGTGTTCATACCGTCGTATTGAATGATCCTGGTCGGCTAATTGCTGTCCATATAATGCATACAGCTCTGGTTTCTGGTTGGGCCGGGTCGATGGCTTTATATGAATTAGCAATTTTTGATCCCTCTGACACAGTTATTGATCCAATGTGGAGACAAGGTATGTTCGTTATACCCTTTATGACTCGTTTAGGAATAACCAATTCGTGGAGTGGTTGGAGTATCACAGGGGGGGCTATAACGAATCCGGGTATTTGGAGTTATGAAGGCGTGTCAGGGGCACATATTGCATTTTCTGGTTTGTGCTTCTTGGCCGCTATTTGGCATTGGGTTTATTGGGATCTAGAAATATTTTTTGATGACCGTATAGGAAAACCCGTTTTGGATTTGCCCAAAATATTTGGAATTCATTTATTTCTCTCAGGAGTAGCTTGCTTTAGTTTTGGTGTATTTCATGTAACTGGCTTGTATGGTCCTGGAATATGGGTTTCTGACCCTTATGGGCTAACTGGAAAAATACAACCGGTAACTCCGGCGTGGGGTGTGGAAGGTTTTGATCCTTTTGTTCCAGGAGGAATAGCCTCTCATCATATTGCAGCAGGGACATTGGGAATATTAGCGGGCCTATTCCATCTTTGTGTCCGCCCGCCTCAACGTCTATACAAAGGATTACGTATGGGCAATATTGAAACCGTTCTTTCCAGTAGTATTGCTGCTGTTTTTTTTGCCGCTTTTGTAGTTGCTGGAACCATGTGGTATGGTTCAGCAACTACGCCAATCGAATTATTTGGCCCCACCCGTTATCAATGGGATCAGGGATACTTCCAGCAAGAAATATATCGAATAGTTGGCACTGGGCTCTCCGAAAATAAAAGTTTATCGGAAGCTTGGTCTAAAATTCCCGAAAAATTAGCCTTTTATGATTACATCGGCAATAATCCGGCAAAGGGGGGCTTATTTAGAGCGGGTTCAATGGACAACGGGGATGGAATAGCTGTTGGGTGGTTAGGACACCCCATCTTTAGAGATAAAGAAAGGCGCGAACTTTTTGTACGTCGTATGCCTACTTTTTTTGAAACATTTCCAGTTGTTTTGATAGACAGAGACGGAATTGTTAGAGCGGATGTTCCTTTTAGAAGGGCAGAATCGAAGTATAGTGTCGAACAAGTAGGTGTAACTGTTGAGTTTTATGGTGGCGAACTCGACGGAGTCAGTTATAGCGACCCTATTACTGTTAAAAAATATGCTCGACGCGCTCAATTGGGTGAAATTTTTGAATTTGATCGTGCTACGTTGAAATCTGATGGGGTTTTTCGTAGCAGTCCAAGGGGTTGGTTTACTTTTGGGCATGTTTCCTTTGCTTTGCTCTTTTTCTTCGGACATATTTGGCATGGTGCTAGAACCCTGTTCCGAGATGTTTTTGCTGGTATTGACCCAGATTTGGATGCTCAAGTAGAATTTGGAACATTCCAAAAACTTGGAGATCCAACTACAAGAAGACAGGTAGTCTGATACAACAATTTTTCGCTTTTATTTACTATTATTTTGTTTTGGGCAATTGACATAGGCAGGGTATCTATCATAGAAATATTTTATTTGAAACCATTGTCCACTCTTTTACTTCTGCTCTTTATTTCACCGTGAAATAATCCCAACTAAACATAATTAGGTACGGAAGCTAGAATTGTAAACCACGATTGAATCTATGGAAGCATTGGTTTATACATTCCTTTTAGTCTCGACTCTAGGAATTATTTTTTTCGCTATCTTTTTTCGAGAACCGCCTAAAGTTCCAACAAAACAAAAAAGATGAAATTTTTTTAATTAATTATCTCAATTGAAGTAATGTAATGAGCCCCCCCCGCAAGGGGGCTCATTACTTCAACTAGTCCCCGTGTTCGTCGAATGGATCTCGTAGTTGTTGAGAGGGCTGCCCAAAAGCGATATATAAGGCGTACCCAGTAAAACTTACAAGTAAACCAGATATAGAGATGGCAACTAAGGTTGCTGTTTCCATTGTTATATAATTTTAAGATCGCAATAGATCTATGATAAGATTATTTATTTTTACATTTACAACGTAATGGTATACAAAGTCAACAGAGCTTAATCAATACACTAGGATTTATGGCTACACAAACCATTGAGGTTAATTCTAAATCTGTTTCAAAACGAACTAACACAGGATCGTTATTAAAACCATTAAATTCGGAATATGGTAAAGTGGCTCCCGGGTGGGGAACTACCCCTTTGATGGGTGTTGCAATGGCTCTATTTGCAATATTTCTATCTATTATTTTGGAAATTTATAATTCTTCGGTTTTACTATATGGAATTTCAATGAATTAGATCCATAAGATCTACGAAATCTTAGTTTTGCTAGAACCATTTACCATTTAGGTCTTGAATTTCTAGTCCATTCTATTTTGGTAGTTCGACCGTGGAATTTATTTTTTTATGGACTGTATTTCCGGAATATGAGTGTGTGACTTGTTATAATGGCTTCTAGTGATAATACAGAGAACGAGTCTGTCATCTTTCTTGATAAAGATGGGTGGTTCTACCTCGTCGGATATTGATTCTAGTATCTGGAACACGGAATATATGAAATAAATCAAGAAATATTGGAACTATGATTCATACTTCATACCTTATGTCCGGACTCCAACAAATTTTAAAAAAGAAATAACATTATAAATTAAAATTTTGTACGGTTTTTATTATTTCAAGCTTCTATTTATGCTTAAGATCGATTCAGTGAATAAGTGATTATCTTGTGGTTTTTACTCATGGAATCTTTGTTTGGTCTTATCTTGGCTTGGAGATTTTGTTGAATCATGGCGGTTCTAGTATGAATCTGAGGTTTTAGTCGATTCATAAAGTCCTAACAAGATAAATTCCTATCAAAATCAATAATAAAGAAAATAATAGTAAAACCGTTCTATGTATGCAAACAAAAAGATCAAAGAAATAGGTAAAGAGAAAATTCAAGAAGCCTGTAACGATCAACATATGAATGAGCCAACTTGATATTGTGGCATTATCATCACAAAAAAAGAGCTTTCGTATTTTTTTTGATCTTTAGATAGAAAATAAAAAATAGGAGGATTCATAAGTTTTAACTAGTTTATTACATATACGTTGTAATCAGGATTTTAGTATTGAGGTGTTTCTGCTTGAGCTGTACGAGATAAAAGTCTCATATACAGTTCTAAGAGAGGGAGTTTATTTGGTTTACCTATCTCAATAAAATTTATGATTGGTTTGAAGAACGTCTCGAGATTCAGGCGATTGCAGATGATATAACTAGTAAATATGTGCCTCCCCATGTCAATATATTTTATTGTCTAGGAGGAATTACGCTTACTTGTTTTTTAGTACAAGTAGCTACAGGATTTGCTATGACCTTTTACTATCGTCCGACCGTTGCTGAGGCTTTTGCCTCGGTTCAATACATAATGACGGAAACTAAGTTTGGTTGGTTAATCCGATCGGTTCATCGATGGTCGGCAAGTATGATGGTCCTAATGATGATTCTACACGTATTTCGTGTATATCTCACAGGTGGGTTTAAAAAACCTCGCGAATTGACTTGGGTTACGGGTGTGGTTCTGGCTGTATTGACCACATCTTTTGGTGTAACTGGTTATTCTTTACCTCGGGATCAAATTGGTTATTGGGCGGTAAAAATTGTAACAGGTGTGCCTGAGGGTATTCCTGTAATAGGATTGCCTTTGGTAGAGTTATTACGTGGAAGTCCTAGTGTGGGACAATTCACCTTAACTCGGTTTTATAGTTTACACACTTTTGTATTGCCTCTTCTTACTGCTGTATTTATGTTAATGCACTTTTCAATGATACGTAAACAAGGTATTTCAGGTCCTTTATAGAAAAGATAGATTATAACTATTTGGAATAAATAGTTTATCACTTGGTGGAGGAACAATAGGTTTTCATTGCTATAAGTATGGATTATTGAAAAGAATAAGACATGTCTTTGGCTATTTCTCTTTAACTCTGGACTGCAGTTTAACTGTAGTTTATTTGATACGAATAGTTGAAGTGAACTCTCCGAAGAGAAAAAACGGATTATGGCAGTGTGTGACTTGAACTACTGATTTGGCCGTGCAGACATATGCTCTTATCTATCTGCCACATTTTAATTCATAACCAAACGTGTTCTTGTTTCAACCACCGGCGTAATCTCGCGTAAGCCGGTTTTGATTGAAGATAATATTTTCTATGATCCACAGTAGAACTAAGTCGGGTTGTGCATAGGCTTCGTAAGATCCAGTCTACTAAGTAATGGTGTAGCATAATTAATATTTTTTTATATTTCACTAACTAATAGTATGGAAATGCATTCATTTCTTTTGCATTGATTAGATTGAGAACATTATCGGAGTGAAACAAAGGATCTAAAGAAGAACAGAGGCTACACTTTGTTAGTAACAAGTAAACCCTTTCCTTTGCATGTCCAACTATCTTAGGTATAAACAAAAATCTAGAGGTTTGAGATGACCCAGAAAGCATTTTATCATGATCAACTTTGTAAGCCTATTGGGGTGTTGAGTAGTTACTTGTAAGATCAGAGCGACGAATGGCTAGATTATTTGTGGATAAAGGGGTGGAATTCGGTAAAAGTTTTCTTACTTTATTACATATAAGTATTCATATCTGTCTGTGTAGACGTGTATAACAATATAATATCAATTTTTATAACATTTTTTTTTTGATCCCTTTGATTCTTTTGCTCGAGCCGGATGATCAAAAATTATCATATCCGGTTCCTTCGGGGGGTAGATCTATCATCACCTATCTCAATAACAAAAAAACCTGATTTAAATGATCCTGTATTAAGAGCTAAATTGGCCAAGGGGATGGGCCATAATTATTACGGAGAACCCGCATGGCCAAATGATCTTTTATATATTTTTCCGGTAGTAATTTTAGGAACTATTGCATGTAACGTGGGCTTAGCGGTTCTAGAACCATCAATGATTGGTGAACCCGCGGATCCTTTTGCAACTCCTTTGGAAATATTACCAGAATGGTATTTCTTTCCTGTATTTCAAATACTTCGTACAGTACCCAATAAATTATTGGGTGTTCTTTTAATGATTTCAGTACCCGTGGGATTATTAATAGTACCCTTTTTGGAAAATATTAATAAATTCCAAAATCCATTTCGTCGTCCAATAGCGACACCCATATTTTTGATCGGTACCACAACAGCCCTTTGGTTGGGCATTGGGGCAACACTCCCTATTTATAAATCCTTAACGTTAGGTCTTTTTGAAATTAATTAAATTGTAAAAAAAAAAGATTATATATTATTATATAATGTGTGTATCTAGGGAATAACTGTTTCAAACTGAAGTTATTCCCTAGATACATTTGTTCAATTATATTCAGTATCTATTTCAAATGATTTAAAATCTATTTTTTGGAAAACCAAGTTCGGAATGCTTTTCTAGAATATCCCATATAGGTTTTACATCTGCTAGTCGAAAATGCTCTATTTTCATAAGATCTTCTTGACTTTTATTCAAAAAATCCAACAATGTATGTATATTTGCACTTTTAAGGTAATTATAGATCCTGGGGGGCAATTCTAATTGGTCAATATAAATATATTTCAATGTTATTTTTTCTTTATTTATCTTTAGTTTAGTGAATTTATCGTTAAGGGTAAAAAGAGGTAAAGTCATTTTGTATTTATTGTCTTCTAAATATAAGTTTTGTTCTTCCACATGTAGAAAAGGTATAAATAAATCAACTAAGTTTCGAGAAGCTTCATGAAGTGCTTCTTTCGGAGTTAAACTGCCATTTGTCCAGATTTCGATAAAAAGTATCTCTTGTTTTTCATTCCCATAGGAATGAATGCTATGATTCACATTTTGAACGGGCATGAATACCGCATCTATAGGATAATTTCCGTCTTGAAAATTATTTAACGTTTTTATACGGTATCTACGATTCCGCTCGATTTGTAATCCAATACAAAAATCAATGGGTTCTGTCAAACTAGCTATATACTGTGTATTATCAATGATTTTCACAAAAGGCGGTGAAATGATATCTTGGGCAGTTACATACCTAGGGCCCCTGGCACAAATATATGCGTCCCAAGTTCCATACAAATTACTTCTCAATACAATCTCTTTTAAATTCATTAAAATTTCATGTACTGACTCTTGAATACCTACTACGGTAGAATATTCGTGTGGTATTTTCTCAGATTTTGCACGTGTGATACACGTTCCGTCTATTTCTCCAAGCAAAGCTCTTCGCATCATAATGCCTATTGTATCGGCTTGCCCTTTCATAAGTGGAGACAGAACAAAACGGCCATAATAAAAACGCTTATTGTCTACTTTTGATTCAACACATTTCCACTGTAATGTCCGAGCGGCTACTGTTACTTTCTCTAGAACCATAGTAATATTGGTTGCTCCGATCATTGAATCGTTTATTTCTCTTGAATTCTTTTCAATGTTTATTTTTACACACGTCTTTTTTTAGGAGGCCGACAGCCATTGTGTGGCATGGGGGTTACATCGCGTACAAAACTTAATATCATACCACTTCTACGAATAGCTCGTAATGCTGCATCTCTGCCGAGACCGGGGCCCTTTATCATGACTTCTGCGCCTTTCATACCTCGTTCCACTACAGTATTAATGACGTTTTCTGCTGCGGTTTGCGCAGCAAATGGTGTCCCTCTTGTTGGACCCTTGAATCCACAAGTACCGGCGGAGGACCACGAAATTACCAGACCTCGTCCATCTGTAACGGTTATAATGGTATTGTTGAAACTTGCTTGAACGTGAATAACTCCCTTTTGTATTCTAGGTGCATTCTTAGATAAACCAATACGTCCATTCCTACGTGAACCGATTCTTGATATAGGTTTTACCATATTTTGTATCATTTCATAAATATGAGTTGGCAAGAGATATATGGATATATCCATTTCATGTTAAAATGAAGGGTGTTTTTTTTTGTTATTATTATTATTTTTTATTCTATTATTTATTTTGGATATCGGGTCTTTTCAATATTTTTTTTAGAAAGGTTATCCCTGTCTTTGTTTATGTTTCGGGTTGAAACAAATTACTAGAATTCGTCGTCGCTTTCGGATCAATCGACATTTTTCACAAATTTTACGAACCGAGGCTCTTATTTTCATATTTGGAATTCCTTACTTACTTTGATTTTTAATTTGTTTTTTGGTTGGAGGAAATTTATTTATATCTAATATATATTTTCAATTTATAACCTCAAATTGTGTTTTCACGAAAGTTAAAAATTGAAAAAAGGATCTAATCCTTTAAATCTTTGTTATAGATTATGCGTTCTTTGGTGAAATCATGCAAGTATACGTATAAAATTACGTCGGATCCTTCCTGTGGGAAGTAATTCAATAATTAAACCTTCATGAGTCCATTTTTGTTCTTTCATTTACAAGTAAAACTCATTGAATTATTAAGTATAAAGTAGTAGTTATATTAGACAACTAACAACTCGTTTTCGTTTTTTTAACAAAAAGTTTTTTATCCAATTCGGATATCAGAAATAATTACCATATATAATACATAATTTCTCCGCCGATTTCTTCGAATCGAGCTTCTCGGTCTGTCATTATACCTCTCGAGGTAGAAAGAATTACAATACCCATACCACTTAAAATTCTAGGAATTCGTTGATAGTTTGAATATATTCGTAAACCGGGACGGCTAATTTGTTTTAAATTCAAAAAATTTCTTCTATATGGTTTTTGCCTACTCTTTCGATGTCGTAGGGTTGAAATCAAAAAATCTTGGTTGCTTTCCTCATGCTTTTTCACGTTTTCGATAAAACCTTCTCGTAAAAGTATTTTAACAAAGTTTTCGGCGATGTTAGTCGATGCTATTCGAACCGTTACTTTTTTATTCATGTCAGCATTTCGTATAGAGGTTATTGTATCAGTACTAGTGCCTTTACCCACGATGAACAAATACTCCGAAGTTTTATATAATCAACATGTTTTTATTTCTTTTTTTCGTTTTTAAATATGTTTAAAAAATATGAAATAAAGGCATATACGTGAAATAAAATTAACTAATGAATTTATTTCATTCAAATATCCGACTATAAATTATAATACCTCGGGGGCTAATGATATTATTTTAGTAAAATTTAAATGTCTCAATTCCCTGGCAATTCCACCAAAAACTCGAGTTCCTTTTGGATTTCCTTCTGGATCAATGACAACCGCAGCATTATCATCATTTCGTATTATTATACCATTTTCGCGTTTGAGTTCTTTACAAGTACGGACAATTACAGCCCTGACCACTTCTGATCTTTTTAAGGGCATATTGGGTATTGTTTCTTTGATCACAGCAAGAATAATGTCACCAATCTGAGCATACCGGCGATTGCTAGTTCCTAGGATTCGAATACACATCAACTCTCGAGCTCCGCTATTATCTGCTACAGTTAAATGGGTATGAGGTTGAATCATAATTTTTAGAATCTCCTATTGCAATCAAAGCATTTTTTAGTTATACATTTCTATCGTGAAATAATGAATTTAGTTTGTATAGGCATTTTGGACGCCGCTTTGCCCATTTCATAAAGTATTGGTTTTACTGTAATTGGTTTGTCTGGAAATATACGTACCTAGACCTTTCCACCTCGGCGTGTGTTTCGTGACATTGCTCGGCATCCCGCTTTTGCTTCTATTTGACTAGATGTGATCCAAGCGGGTTCAAGTGCCTGAAGAGCATATTGTTTACGGAATTTGGTATTTGGGGGGTTATAGTTGATGATTGTTTCTTCTCTACTACAGAACCGTACATGAGAGTTTATTCTCATACAGCTCCTCGCGAATGAAAAAAGGTGTTCAAAAATTATTCATTTTTATTTACTCTTTATAATATCTAGTTCAGTCTTAAAGACAGTTCACTCAGCATACTTGACCGTTTGTTCCGCCATCCCGCCCAATGAATCTTATGTTCAACAAAATTTTTATTCACGGGTTCCGCCCGTCTCTAAATTTATATTAATGGTTAGGTCTGAATTTCTAAAATCATAATCTTTCTTTTTTTGTTTATGCAAAAAATATTTTAGTTGCTACAACGATATAATCCATACATATATCATATCTTGACTTTTTTGTAGTTCAGATAAGATAATACGAAACGGTGGATTTTTTATTAGTTCTGTTCTATAGTTATTAGTTCATATTACAAGCTTGGTCCATTTTATTTTTTAATTCTAACCCTAAATAAAATCAACGAGTCACACACTAAGCATATAGATCAAATGGATAGTTAATTAAATTTTTATTTAATCCTATAAAATTATAATTTTTATTTTTTTCCATTACTAACAGATAGACAAGTATAGTCTTATTATTCCTCGTTTCTAAATATCCAAATTTTGATGCCTAATATACCATAGATAGTTCGAGTTGGATAGGAACAATAATCAATTTTAGACCGAATGGTTTGTAGAGGAACTTTACCATCTCTGATCCATTCGACATGTGCTATTTCTTTTCCGTCGATCCGGCCTGCAATTTGTATTTGAATTCCCTTTGTATTTGCCTGTTTGGTTAATTCAATAGCTTTTTTAATTGCTTTGCGAAATGATACTCTATTTTTTAATTGGTCGGTTATAAATTCTGCAAGAATATTAGGGTAACCATAAGGTTTTGCTATTTTTTTAATAGTAATGTTAAGCTTTTTTGTCATATAATTCAATTCTTTTTGTACGTTCATTTGTAAGTCTTCAAGTCCTCTCAATTTATCTCCTATTAATAACTTTGGGAATCCCATATAGATTATAACCTGAACCAAATCGACTCGTTTTTGAATCTTTATACACGCAATACCGTCTACTTGGGAGGATATTTGCATATTTGTTTGTACATAATTCTTGATAAAATCCCGTATTTTTTGATCTTCTTGTAAACCGTAAGAATAATCTTTTGGTTGGGCAAACCAAAGGGAACGGTGATTTTGAGTTGTACCAAGTCTGAAAAGAAGTGGATTTATTTTTTGCCCCATACATCTCCACTATACGTCATATCTGTATACTTATTTTTAGAGATGCATCCGGTTTTGTTGAACCATATGATGTATTCCGCATATTCAGATAAAGATATATCTTTTAATACAATAGTTATATGACAAGTTGGACTTTTTATTAAATAATTACGTCCTCGAGCCTGGGCTTTTGATTTTTTCATGGTAGTACTTTTGTTAACTTCAGTTTTACTAATAACTAAAGTTTTTTTGTTAAAACCCATATTATGACTAGCGTTCGCTGCTGCGGAATAAACTAATTTTAAAATGGGATTACAGGTTCGATAAGGCATTAGTTCTAATATGCTAATTATTTCTTCGTAAGAACGCCCACGAATCTGATTAATTACTCTTCGTGCTTTATGAGCAGACATACTACATATATGTTGACTTAAAGCGTATGTTTTTGTATTTGACTTTTCCTCTCTCTTTGTTATCATAGTTCACCTCCTACTAAATTATATGAACGATAAATATATTAAAATTAAATATATTATATATATTTAAAATTAACGGCGAGATCTATTATCATTTTTTTCATGTCCCCTGAAATTTATAGTAGGTGCAAATTCTCCCAATTTGTGACCTACCATACGATCTGTTATATAAATTGGCAAATGTCCCTTTCCATTATAGATAGAAATAGTATAGCCTATCATTATGGGTATAATGGTAGATGCTCGTGACCAAGTTAATATTGTTTCTTTTTCTGACTTTTTGGTAAGCTTATTAATTTTTCTTAATAAATGAGTCGCTATAAACGGTTTTTTTTTTATAAACGTGTCACACATTAATTACTCCTGTATTTACATTTAATTTTTTATATTTATACTCCATTGAATGTCTATTTAAAAATTTTGTAAAGATGAATAAACAAATTATATTTTCGATCCTATTTACTACGATGACGAATAATCAAATTATCACTATATTTATTTTTTTTTCTACTTTTTCTTCCAAGTGCGGGATACCCCCAGGGGGTTGTTGGTTTTGTTCTACCAATTGGGGACCTCCCTTCACCGCCTCCGTGGGGGTGGTCTACAGGATTCATAACGACCCCTCTTACTACAGGACGCTTACCCAGCCAACACTTATACCCCGCTTTACCCATGCGCGGGTTCAATTCCCGTCGTTCGCCCACCTGTCCTACTGTTGCTGAGCAGTTTTGGGATATCAAACGGACCTCCCCAGAGGGTAATTTTAATGTGGCCGATTTCCCCTCTTTTGCAATCAGTTTCGCTACAGCACCTGCTGCTCTAGCTAATTGTCCACCCTTTCCAAGTGTGATTTCTATGTTATGTATGGCCGTGCCTAAGGGCATATCGGTTGAAGTAGATTCTTCTTTATTGATCAATCAAAACCCCTTCCCAAACTGTACAAGCTTCTTCCAAAGCATACAGCTTTATGGATGTAGATGATGATATCTATACAGATGGATATCTATCGTACAATGAAGTACTACATGAGTGTATATATAGGAATCCATCCAAACCCGCCGAATCACTCACGGTATGATTTTCTACATCCTAGGTCTTCCCGTTCCGTCATCTGGCTTATGTTCTTCATGTAGCATTCAGACCGAATGAC